GTGGGATATTATGGATGGTGACAGATCTAGAGGGGTAGCTGTCTAAGGAAAATTAATTCATTAAAGTAGTATGCTTGTATCAAGCGCGGGTTAATACCCATGAAATGTTGTCCAGGGTCATTTGGCTACTCCGTGGAAAGGTGTGGTTCGGGTCTTGGGCATGTTATGTGGCAGGTCTTGTTTTTGGGGTTTGGCAGGACATTGGTAGTTGCATAAATGGTTCGTTTTCATGGGGGGGTAGGGGGGGTTTGTGATAGCATAGCTGCGGTTGCGCGTGCGTGTATGCGTACGCGTATGCGTGCGTGTATGCGTGCGTGTATGCGTGCGTGTATGCGTGCGTGTATGCGTGCGTGTATGCGTGCGTGTATGCGTGCGTGTATGCGTGCGTGTATGCGTGCATGTCCTGTGACCATTAAATGGATGTCCTGCGGCCATTGGACGAATGTCCTGCTACCATTCAGGATCTTCTACAGGCATCAGGATTGGGGGGCTTGTGGAGTTATGCCCGTGAGTTTGCACCCTAGTGGTTCGCGGCGATAGACTATATCCTGGTCCATGGGTTTTGTACCCTCTGAAGGTTTGGTGAGTGTCAGTCGTACATTTTAGAGTTAAGTCCAGCTTCAATTGAACTGACTGCGACGGGGCCTTTGACGGCCTTAGGTGAGTCCAAGCATCCCTAAAAATTAAAAAATACCAGAGGCATGACACCACAGTTATGTGTCGGCATGGGCTGATTAGTCACTAACCCATCGAGATGTCTTATTTAAGGGGAATGAATGGGCGATTTTAGGTGGGATGGCCCTGAAGAAAGAACCAGATGTCGTTTACGACCCAAGATTAGAAACCCCCAGGACGTATGGGCCCGGGGCGAGAAGAGTGATCCGTTTCACAAGGGTTGCTGGTTTCACGTGAGTTGGTAGATTAAGAGATAAGCCGTTGGAGGTGGTTCGTTCATGTTGTCTTGAAGGGATTTGACTTGGATGGGGTATGTACGATTGGGGTTTATATGGGTCAAGAATAGACATGGGGTAGTACAGTTATGTACAATTATACATTATATGTACTCTGAGCATTTATATGTGGTAGAGAGATGTATGCACGAATTACATAGGCCATGTTCAAGGAATAGTTTAAGTAGAATATCAGCTTTGGGTGTTGATGGTGGGGCTTCAGCCTTTTCCTTGAGTCTTTGGGGGAAGTTGTTCCCCTTTTCTGGTTTACAAGACCAGTGTAATTTATATACTACATAGACCTTCATTTTAGGAGATGGTTTTCTATAATACTGATGAGGGGCATTAGAATGAGAATAAGTGAGAAGTAAAGAATAGATGCTAGTTGGCCGATGATGATGAAAGGGTGTTCAACTGGTTGTCCGCCGATTCATGTAAGTGTTAGAAGGTCTGCAACTAGTAGTCAGAAAAGGCATTGGCTGAGTGGTCGGAATATTATGCTGCGTTGTTTTGATGTATGTAAAAGTGGCATGAGGGCTAGGATTAGGATAGATAGGACTAGGGCTAGTACTCCTCCTAGTTTGTTGGGAATGGATCGGAGGATAGCGTAAGCAAATAGGAAATATCATTCTGGTTTGATATGTGGAGGGGTATTTAGTGGATTGGCTGGGATGTAGTTGTCTGGGTCTCCTAAGAGGTCAGGGGAGAATAAGACTAGTGTTAAGAGTGCTAGAATTATAGCTAGTGCGCCTAATATGTCTTTAATTGTGTAATAAGGGTGGAAGGGGATTATGTCTATGTCCGATGGAATTCCTGTGGGGTTGTTTGATCCGGTTTCGTGTAGGAATAGGAGGTGAACTATGACTAGGGCTGCGATGATGAATGGAAGGAGAAAGTGAAAGGCGAAGAAGCGTGTAAGGGTTGCTTTGTCTACTGAGAATCCGCCTCAGATTCATTCTACTAAGTTTGTGCCGATATAGGGGATTGCTGAGAGTAGATTAGTAATGACCGTAGCTCCTCAGAAGGATATTTGGCCTCATGGAAGAACATATCCTATGAAGGCTGTTGCTATGACGGCAAATAGGAGAAGAATTCCTACGTTTCAGGTTTCTGTGAAGATATAAGATCCGTAGTAAAGGCCTCGGCCTACATGTAAGAATAAGCAGATGAAAAATATGGATGCTCCATTGGCATGTAGGTAGCGTAGGATTCATCCATAATTAACGTCTCGGCAGATATGAGTTACGGATTGGAAGGCGGTTGCTGTATCTGAGGTGTAGTGTATTGCTAGAAATAATCCTGTTAGGATTTGGATGCCTAGGCAGATTCCTAGTAGTGAGCCGAAATTTCATCATGAGGAGATGCTGGATGGGGCTGGTAGGTCAATTAAGGAGTCGTTAACAATTTTGAATAATGGGTGTGATTTTCGGATGTTGGTCATTTTGGTTCTTGTAGTTGAAATACAACGGTGGTTTTTCATGCCATTAGTCATGGTTTAAGTCCATGTGGGAATAATGATGACATATATTGTGTTTATTTTGAGTACAATTTTCGTGGTGGGGTTTGTGGGGTTTTCTTCTAAGCCTTCTCCTATTTATGGGGGAGTTGGGTTGATTRTTAGTGGAGGGGTTGGTTGTGGTATCGTTATGAGTTTCAGTGGTTCTTTTTTGGGCTTAATAGTGTTTTTGATTTATTTGGGTGGGATGATGGTAGTCTTTGGATATACGACAGCTATAGCTACGGAGTTATATCCGGAGGTGTGGGTTTCTAATAAGGTTGTGTTGGGAGCCTTTCTGTTAGGCTTAGTTATGGAAGTGGCATTGGTTTCATATGTGTTAAAGGAGGAGTTTGTTGGTTTAGTACTTGAGTTTAATGATTTGGGGGATTGAGTTGTTTATGATGTTGAGGATTTTGGATTTGTCAGTAAAGAGGCTGTTGGTGTTTCCGCTTTATATAGTTATGGTACGTGGTTGGTGATTGTTACTGGATGATCCTTACTTGTTGGGGTAATAGTTATTATGGAGATTACTCGTGGTAACTAAAATGTGTATAGTATGATTAGGCTTAATGTTAATGTGATTAGAAAAGATAGGAAGTACAGTTTGACTTGGCCCTTTTGGCTTGAAATTAGTGTTGAGGTTTTTATTTGGAAAGAGGAGATTGATTTTGGTAGAATATTTTCTAGTCAGACTAGGTCTAGTAGCATTGATGCTACTTTTTGGCTTACTAGTAAGTTGATGAGTGGTTGTATTCGGTGCATGGTGATTGGGAAGTAGCCCAGGAGGTTGGAGAAATTGAAATATTTAGAGGGGGTTGTATGTTTTAGGTTTTGTGTTGCTGTGTTGAGTTCTAGGGCTACAATAAAGCCTAGTAGGGTAACAAGCATGGCTGTAATTTTTAGGTATATTGGTATGGTTATTTGTGGAATTGTAGTTGGGGTAATATTGTTTGAGATGAAGAAGCCGGCAAAAATACTTCCTAGTAGGAGGCGTTTGATGGGATTAATCAAGAGTGGGTTATTTTCGTTAATGAGAATGAGTGAGGGAAAGCGTGGTTGTCCTAGTAGGGCAAAGTAAATAATTCGAGTACTATATACGGCTGTGAGGGAGGTGGCGATAAGTGTAATTATTAGGGCTCAGGCGTTGGTATAAGACGTGTTGATTGACTCAATGATAAGGTCTTTTGAGTAGAAACCGGTAAGGAAAGGTATGCCTGTTAGGGCTAGGCTTCCGGTGATTAGTGCTGTGGTTGTGAATGGGAGGGTTTTGTAGAGGCCTCCTATTTTTCGGATGTCTTGTTCATCATTTAGGCTATGGATAATAGATCCTGAACATAGGAAGAGTATTGCTTTAAAAAATGCATGGGTGCAAATGTGGAGAAATGCCAGGTGGGGTTGGTTGATGCCAACTGTGACTATTATGAGGCCTAGTTGGCTGGAAGTGGAGAATGCTACAATTTTTTTAATGTCGTTTTGGGTGAGGGCGCAGATTGCTGTAAATAATGTGGTTAGTGCCCCTAGACATAGTATGCTAGTTTGAATGGTCTTGTTATTTTCTGTCAGTGGATAAAATCGGATTAGCAGGAAAATGCCTGCTACTACTATGGTGCTTGAGTGGAGTAGGGCTGAGACGGGTGTTGGTCCTTCTATGGCAGAGGGGAGTCAGGGGTGAAGTCCAAATTGGGCGGATTTTCCTGTTGCTGCTAGTAATAGTCCGGTGAGTGGTAAATTTGTGTTGGTTGGGTTGAGGGCAAAGATTTGTTGGAGTTCTCAGGTGTTGAGATTAAATAGGAATCATGCCATGGCTAGGAGGAACCCTACGTCTCCAATACGATTATATAAGATTGCTTGTAGTGCTGCTGTGTTGGCGTCGGCTCGTCCATATCATCAGCCAATTAATATAAAAGATATAATACCTACTCCTTCTCAGCCGATGAATAGTTGGAAAAGATTGTTAGCTGTTACTAAGATTATTATTGTGATAAGGAATATAAGTAAATATTTGAAGAATCGGTTGATGTAGGGGTCTGAGTGTATATATCATAATGAGAATTCTATAATAGATCATGTGACAAATAATGCTACGGGTATAAAAATTATGGAGAAATAATCTAGTTTGAAGCTAAGGCTTAGTTTTAGAGTTTGGATAGTTATTCAGTGTCAGTTTGAGATCATTGTTTCTTGGCCTGATTGAATAAAAATTATGGTCGGGATGAGGCTTATTAGGAAGGCGTATGAGACTATAGTTTTTACGTAATTGGGGTAAGATTTTTTAGTGTAGAGATTGGAGTTTGAGATTATAATTGGTATTGTTAGGATTAGAAGGGATAGTATTGTGGAGGAGGCAAATAGGTTTATTACTTTTATTTGGAGTTGCACCAATTTTTTGGTTCCTAAGACCAACGGATTACTTCTATCCTTTAAAAGTAGAGAAAAAGCCGCGTTGTTATGCGCGGGGGCAGGAATTAGCAGTTCTTGCAAACTTTTTCGGTGGATAAGAGTTTCTAGTCTCTGTTGCTAGATTCACAATCTAGTGTTTTGTCTAAACTATATCTACAGTATAAAGTGCCCAGAATGATTTTGGGGTTAATTGATAAGAGGAGGAGGGGTAATATGTGTATTGCTATGAGGGTATTCTCCCGGGTGTAGGATGGTGGGAGATTATTGATGTGGTGTGTCTGTTTCCCTCGTTGGGTCATAATAAGTATGTAGAGGGAGTATAGGGCGGTGATAACAATGTTAATTCCCATGAGAATAATTGATAGTGAGGATCATGAGAATGTTGATATAACTACAAACAGTTCCCCAATTAGATTAATTGAAGGGGGTAGGGCTAGGTTAGTTAGGCTGGCGAGTAGTCATCAAGCGGCCATTAGAGGGAGTATAGTTTGGAGGCCCCGGGCCAGGATTATGGTACGGCTATGAGTTCGTTCGTAGTTGGTGTTGGCGAGGCAGAATAATATGGACGAGGTGAGTCCATGTGCGATTATTAGGGCCGTTGCTCCTATGTAGCTTCATGGGGTTTGGATGAGGACGGCTACAATGACCAGCGCTATGTGACTTACTGATGAGTATGCAATTAGTGACTTTAGGTCTGTTTGACGTAAGCAGATTGAGCTTGTTATGATCATGCCTCAGAGAGATAGTATTAGGAATGGGTATGCTATGAAGCTGGTGGATGGATTTAGTAAGGTTGTAATTCGTAGTATACCATAGCCTCCTAATTTGAGCAGTACGGCTGCAAGGACTATTGAGCCAGCAATTGGAGCTTCTACGTGGGCTTTTGGTAATCATAGGTGTAGGCCGTATAGGGGTATTTTTACTATGAAGGCTATTATACACGCTAACCATAGGAGGGAATTACTTCAGGAACTTGCTAGTGGGTTGGATCAGTGTTGGGCAAGTAAAATGTTTAGTGATCCTGTGATGTTTTGTAAGTAAATTAGTGCAATAAGAAGTGGGAGTGATCCTACTAGGGTGTAGAATAAAAAGTACAGTCCTGCGTTCAGTCGTTCTGTTTGGCCTCCCCATCGTGTGATGATAACTAGGGTTGGGACTAAGGTCGCTTCAAATAAGATGTAGAAAAAAATTAGTTCTGTGGCTGAAAATGTCATGATTAGGAAAATTTGGAGTAAAATTAATATAGTAATATATAGTTTTTTTCGTGTATGTGATTCTTTAATTAGGTGGAATTGGCTGGCGATAATTATTAGTGGAAGTAGTCATATGGTTAATATAAGTAGTGGGGTTGATAGTGAGTCTGAAGAGTATGTTAGGGATAGATTTAGGCCGTTGTCGCTGAATTGGTTTAATAGGGGTAGACTAATTAGGGTAATAACTAGACTGTAGGCTGTAGTATTAATTCAGATTATGCTGTTTTTTGATAATCAGACTAGGGGAATAAGTATGGCTGTTGGAAAAATAATTTTTAGCATTGTAGGAGGTTTAGATTTTGTACGTGGTCTACACCATACGTGTTTGAGACCATGACTAGGAGTGATAACCCTAGGGCGGCCTCACAGGCTGCGAATACCAGGAGGATAATGGGGATTATGCTGGCTAGGGTTAGGTGTGAGTTGAGGATTGTTACTGATATAGTTACAAACAGGGACAATATTATACCCTCTAAACAGAGGAGTGATGATATTAGGTGGGATCGATATATCAATAGGCCTAATAGGGATACTGTAAATGCTAGAGTTATATTTATATAGATGAGGGCCATTTGATAATTATGAAAGTTATCATAATCTAATGAGTCGAAATCATTTGTTTTTGTTAAACTAATTATCAATTATTCAGCTCATTCTAGTCCTTTATGGGATCATTCGTATGCTAGGCTAACAGCTAGAAGGGAGATCAGGGTAAGTGACATAATTAATATAACATTTAGGTTGCTCGTTTGGGAGGCTCATGGGAGTGGAAGGAGTAGGGCAATCTCTAGATCAAAAAGGAGGAATGTAATGGCTACGAGAAAGAATTTCATTGAGAAAGGGAGGCGGGCGGAGCCTATAGGGTCAAAGCCGCACTCGTAGGGGCTTGATTTTTCGGCGTAGGAGTTTATTTGGGGTATTCAGAAGGCGAGTAGAACTAGCAAGGATGCTAGTAGCGTGTTAATAAATAGTGTTGCTAGTATATTTATTACTCTTTTTCGGAGTTGGACCGAAGCTAATTGATTGGAAGTCAATTGTACTATTTATACTAAAAGGGTAGGAACCTCATCAATAGATAGAGACGTATAAGAATAATCAGACAACGTCTACAAAGTGTCAATATCAGGCGGCGGCTTCGAAGCCGAAATGGTGTTTGGAGGTAAAGTGGAATTTCAGTTGTCGCATGAAGCATACGAATAGGAATGTGGATCCAATGATTACATGTAGGCCGTGGAATCCGGTAGCTATAAAGAACGTAGATCCATACACCCCGTCGGCAATTGTGAAGGGGGTTTCATAATATTCTGAGGCTTGGAGAAGTGTGAAATAACCGCCTAGTAGAATTGTGATGAATAGGGCTTGTAGCATATTTTTGCGGTCTCCTTCTATTAGGCTATGATGGGCCCAGGTGATGGACACGCCTGAAGCTAGTAGGACAGATGTATTTAAAAGGGGGACTTCTAGGGGGTTTAGGGGGTGAATGCCCGTGGGTGGTCAGCAGCCCCCTAGTTCTGGGGTTGGGGCGAGGCTTGAGTGGTAAAAGGCTCAGAAAAAACCAATGAAGAAAAATACTTCGGAGAGGATAAAGAGGATTATACCGTATCGTAGGCCCTTTTGGACAATGGGTGTATGGTGTCCTTGGAAGGTGCTTTCTCGTACGACATCTCGTCATCATTGATATATAGTTAATATGTTGGCTAGTAGGCCTAGTGATAGTAGGAGAGTCGAGTTGAAGTGGAATCATATTACTAGTCCGGATGTTAATAGCAGGGCTGATAGGGCTCCTGTGAGGGGTCATGGGCTTGGGTTCACTATATGGTATGCATGGGTTTGGTGGGTCATTAGGTGTTGTCGTGTAGATACAGACTAACTAGTAGGGTAAACACGTAGGCTTGGATTAGAGCTACTGCGAATTCAAGAATCGTTAGGAGAATTAGGATAATAAATGTGATGAATGATGTAATGATACTAATGTCTAGTAGTGCTAGGGTAGCTCCCCCAATAAGGTGAATTAGTAGGTGGCCGGCAGTAATATTTGCAGTCAATCGTACTGCCAATGCTATGGGTTGGATGAATAGGCTAATGGTTTCGATAATGATTAGTATAGGGATGAGGGGGATGGGGGTCCCTTGGGGCAGGAAGTGAGCAAGTGATGCTTTTGTCTTGTGTCGGAATCCTAGGGCTACTGTTCCTGCTCAGAGGGGAATTGCCATTCCTAAGTTTATTGATAGTTGAGTTGTTGGTGTGAAGGAATGTGGTAGGAGACCTAGTAAGTTTGTTGATCCAATGAATAGAATAAGAGATATAAGTATGAGGGACCATTTTTGTCCGGTGTGGTTGTGAATGGTCATTATTTGTTTGGATGTGAGGTGGAGGATTCATTGTTGAATGGCAACTAGACGGTTATTGAGTAGTCGGTTGGTTGATGGAAATAAGATGGTTGGAAATATAATGATTAGAATGACAATAGGGAGACCTATTACCGTTGGGGTAATGAAAGAGGAGAATAAATTTTCGTTCATTTAGTTGATCAAGGGGTTATATGTTTTGTTGCTTTTATAGTGGTTGGTTCTGGGTTTTGAAAATACATGTGTTTTGAGACTTTTAGTTGTATAATAATATATAGTGTGAGGAGTATTGATAGAATAGTAATAAATCATGTAGATGTGTCGAGTTGTGGCATGTCATTAAGGGAAGATTAATACTTCCATTCTTTAACTTAAAAGGTTAACGCTTTGAACTTAGCTTCTTAATGAATTTAAAGTATGGATGAGGATCATTTTTCGAAGATTTTTAATGGAACTATTTCAAGGACGATTGGTATGAAACTGTGGTTAGAACCACAAATTTCAGAGCACTGACCGTAGTATAGGCCTGGCCGCGTAGATAGTAGGGTCGTTTGGTTTAGGCGTCCTGGGATTGCATCTGTTTTTAGGCCTAGTGAGGGGACGGCTCATGAATGCAGAACGTCTTCGGATGAAATTAGTATTCGGATTGTTAGCTCTATTGGCAGTACTACTCGGTTGTCTACTTCTAAGAGGCGTAGTTCCCCTGGTTTGAGATCTTGGGTTGGCACCATGTAGGAATCAAAAGTTAAGTCTTCATAGTCTGTATATTCATAGCTTCAGTATCATTGGTGACCCATAGTTTTCACGGTTAAATATGGGTTGTTGATCTCGTCTATTATGTACAGGATCCGGAGGGATGGAAGAGCAATTATAATTAGGATTATTGCTGGTAAGATTGTTCAGATAGTTTCTACTTCTTGTGCGTCTATGGTGCTGGTGTGGGTTAGGCTGGTTGTGAGTATTACTGAGATGAGGTAGAGTACGAGGGAGCTGATGAGGAAAACAATTATTAGTGCGTGGTCATGGAAATGTAGAAGTTCTTCTATAATAGGGGATGTTGCGTCTTGAAAGCCTAATTGAAAGGGGTACGCCATGGAGGTATATAGGGGTTTAACCTATAATTTAACTTTGACAAAGTTATGTAAATTTTACTAATACCTCTCAAGTGGAGAAAGACATAGTGGCTATGATGTTGGCTTGAAACCAATTATAGGGGGTTCGAATCCTTCCTTTCTTATTTTGGGTTGACGTATGTGGGTTCTTCAAATGTGTGGTATGGCGGAGGGCATCCGTGAAGTCATTCTAAGTTAAGGGTTGACAGTTCTACGGTTGAGACTTCTCGTTTTGATGCGAAGGCCTCTCAGATTATAAATACTATTAAGATGACAGCTGTTAGGGAGATAAAAGAGCCCATGGAAGATACCGTGTTTCATGTAGTGTATGCGTCTGGGTAATCTGAGTAGCGTCGTGGTATGCCGGATAGGCCTAGAAAGTGTTGTGGGAAGAATGTTATGTTCACGCCCACGAATATAATGAGGAAATGAATTTTTGCCCAGGTTGAGTTAAGGGTATAGCCCGAGAATAGTGGGAATCAGTGGACGAATCCCCCTATAATGGCGAAGACGGCTCCTATAGATAGGACATAGTGGAAGTGTGCTACTACGTAGTATGTATCATGAAGTACAATGTCGAGGGAAGAGTTAGCCAAGACGATTCCAGTAAGGCCCCCTACTGTAAAGAGGAAAATAAAGCCTAGTGCTCATAGCATTGCTGGAGATCATTTGATGTTCCCTCCGTGTAGGGTGGCTAGTCAGCTAAATACTTTGACTCCAGTAGGGATGGCAATGATTATGGTTGCTGAGGTGAAGTATGCCCGTGTGTCGACGTCCAGGCCTACTGTGAATATATGATGGGCTCATACGATGAAGCCTAGGAATCCAATTGACATTATGGCTCATACTATACCTATATACCCGAAGGGCTCTTTTTTGCCAGAGTAATAGGTGACAATGTGTGAGATTATTCCGAAACCTGGTAGAATAAGAATATACACTTCGGGGTGCCCGAAGAATCAGAAGAGGTGTTGATATAGAATGGGATCTCCTCCTCCTGCAGGGTCAAAGAAGGTAGTGTTGAGATTCCGATCTGTTAGTAGTATAGTAATTCCGGCGGCTAGCACTGGGAGGGAGAGAAGGAGCAGGACGGCTGTAATTAGTACGGATCAAACAAACAGAGGAGTTTGGTATTGGGATAGGGCTGGTGGTTTTATGTTAATAATTGTGGTGATAAAGTTGATGGCCCCTAGAATTGACGAGACTCCAGCTAGGTGGAGTGAAAAAATTGCCAAATCTACGGAAGCCCCAGCGTGTGCTAAGTTACCGGCTAGGGGTGGGTAAACGGTCCATCCTGTTCCTGCCCCAGCTTCTACTGTTGAGGATGCAAGAAGTAGAAGGAATGATGGGGGTAGGAGTCAGAAACTTATATTGTTTATTCGGGGGAATGCTATATCGGGAGCTCCAATTATCAGTGGGATAAGTCAGTTTCCAAAGCCGCCAATTATAATTGGTATTACCATAAAGAAGATCATTACGAAGGCATGGGCTGTTACGATTACATTGTAGATCTGGTCGTCACCTAGTAATGCTCCTGGTTGGCCTAGTTCTGCTCGGATTAACAGGCTCAGGGCAGTTCCTACTATTCCTGCTCAGGCACCGAACAGTAAGTATAGAGTGCCAATATCTTTGTGGTTGGTTGAGAAAAGTCAACGGTTTATGAACATAGGTAAAATGGCTGAGTAGGCATTAGACTGTAAATCTAAAGACAGAGGTGAGAGTCCTCTTTTTACCAAGCCCTGTGGTGTTACTAGACATGCCGAATTGCAAATTCGGAGAAGCAGTATTACTCCTGCCGGGGCTTCTCCCGCCTTTTTTTTCTTCGCGGCGGGAGAAGTAGGTTGAAGCCAGTTGTATAAGGTATTTAGCTGTTAACTAAAACTTCGTGGGGTCGGAGCCCACCAATCTAGTAAGGGCTTAGCTTAATTAAAGTGGTTGATTTGCGTTCAATTGATGTGGGGTGTAGACCTGCAGTCCTTAGTGTCAGAAGCTAAATGAATAACATTTGCTTAGGGCTTTGAAGGCCCTTGGTCTGATAATTAACCTAAGCTCCTATTCAAGAAGGGTTAGAATTGGTGATAGGGGTAGGATGAGAATTGATAGGATGACTAGTGGTGATAGGAAAGGTGTTGGTTTGGTATAATTAAATTGTCATTTTATTTTTATATTGTTTGTGGAGGGAAATATTGTTAGGGATGTGGAATATGTTAGGCGTATGTAGAAGAATAGATTTAGTAGTGCTGTAACGGCTATGACGATGGGTATAATAATACTGTCATTCTTTGTTAATTCTTGAATAATTATTCATTTTGGTAGGAATCCTGACAGTGGGGGTAGGCCTCCTAGTGACAGTATTGTTGCTAAGATGATTGTGGTGAGTAAGGGGGTTTTGTTTCATGTGTGGGATAAAGATAGTGTTGTCGTTGTTGAGTTTAGTATGAACATCATGAATGTTGTAGTTGTTAGCAGAATATAGATTACTAGGTTTAATATGGCTATGGTTGGGTTATATGTTATGATAGCTGTTATTCATCCTATGTGTGCAATAGATGAGTAGGCCATGATTTTTCGTAGTTGAGTTTGGTTAAGTCCTCCTCAACCTCCGATGGCGATAGATATTATTGATATAGTAAGGAGTAGGTTTAAGTTTGTTGTGGGGGCGATTTGATACAGGATTGACATAGGGGCTAGTTTTTGTCAGGTTAATAGAATCAGGCCTGATGAAAGTTTAATGCCTTGTGTGACTTCTGGTACTCAAAAGTGAAATGGGGATAATCCTAGTTTTATGGCTAGGGCTAGGGTTATGATAGTTGATACTGTCGAGTTTAGGGGTTTTGTGGTAGATCATTGGCCTGAGTAGACTAGGTTAATGACAATGGCTAATATGAGTAGTATGGATGCGGTTGCTTGGGTTAGGAAGTACTTTGTGGAGGCCTCCATGGATCGTGGATTATATTTTTTTATTAAGATGGGGATGATGGCTAATATATTTATTTCGAATCCAATTCAGACGGTGAGTCAGTGGGAGCTTGTTAGTACAATTGCTGTTCCTAATACAACGGTTAGTATGATTATTGTGAAGATTAGGGGGTTTATTAGTACGGGAAGGGTATAAACCAACATTTTCGGGGTATGGGCCCGATAGCTTATTTAGCTGACCTTACTTAGAATATGGTGTAATATGGTAGCACTGAGATTTTTGAATTCTTTAGAGTAGGTTCGAATCCTATTATTCTAGAAATAAGGGGGCTTTCACCTCTATTTTTTACTCTATCAAAGTAACTCTTTTGTCAGACATATTTCTTATGTTTGTGGTGGGATACTTGCTATAGTGATTGGTATGGCTACATGTCATATGCATAGGGCTAGTGTGAGGGGGAGAAAATTTTTTCATAATAGGTGTATTAATTGATCGTATCGGAATCGTGGGTATGATGCTCGAATTCATAGAAAGAATACGGTTAGTAAGAGGGTCTTGGTGACTAGATTTGCTGAGTATAGTTCTGGTGTTGTGGGGCTGTGGAATGCGCCTATAAATAGGATTGCGGTGAGGGTATTTATTATGATAATGTTGGCATATTCGGCTATGAAAAAGAGGGCGAACGGTCCTCCAGCATACTCTACGTTGAAGCCTGAGACTAGCTCTGATTCTCCTTCGGTAAGGTCAAATGGGGCTCGGTTTGTTTCTGCTAGTGTGGAAATGAATCATATTATGGCTAGTGGTCATGAGGGTAAAATCAGTCAAATATACTCTTGGGTAATAATTAAGGTTGATAGTGAGAAGGACCCGCTTAGGAGTAACACGGATAGGAGGATAATTGCTAAAGTGACTTCATAAGAGATTGTCTGCGCTACTGCTCGCAGGGCTCCGATTAGGGCATATTTTGAGTTTGAGGCTCATCCAGATCATAGGATTGAGTAGACAGCTAGGCTGGATATTGCTAGTATAAATAGTACGGCTAAATTTATATTAATTAGGGGTTGTGGTATGGGGAGGGGAATTCATATGGTTAAGGCGAGGGTTAGGGCTAAGATTGGGGCGATAATAAATATGGATGGTGAGGATGTTGATGGGCGTAAGGGCTCTTTGATAAATAGTTTTACGGCGTCAGCTGCGGGTTGGAGGAGTCCGTATGGGCCAACTACGTTGGGTCCTTTTCGGAGTTGTATATAGCCTAGTACTTTTCGTTCAATAAGTGTTAGGAACGCAACAGCTAGTAGGATTGGGACAATTAGTGCTAGGAGGTTGATAAAGTACATGTTGTTAGGAAGAGGAGTTGAACCTCTGATTATAAAAGTTTAAGTTTTATGCAATTACCGGGCTCTGCCACCCTAACATGGGCCCTGTTCTCGGGTGTTAGTAGTTTATGGTCATTGATTACTAGATTAAGATTATATCATCTATTGGTCTGAAGGCGCTTATGTTAAGTTGGCCTTGTTTCTCTTGTCCTTTCGTACTAGGAGAAACTGTAGAATAGATAGAAACCGACCTGGATTACTCCGGTCTGAACTCAGATCACGTAGGACTTTAATCGTTGAACAAACGAACCATTAATAGCGGCTGCACCATTAGGATGTCCTGATCCAACATCGAGGTCGTAAACCCTATTGTCGATATGGACTCTCAAATAGGATTGCGCTGTTATCCCTAGGGTAACTTGTTCCGTTGATCAAAAGAAATTGGATCACTAGATGATAATGGTTTCGACTTGTTAGTCTGGACTGTATCACTCGGGAGTTATTTTATATTCCGAGGTCACCCCAACCTAAATTGTTAGTCCAGTAAAAAGTTTATTGTTTTCCTTGGAAGTGTAGTGTTATTTTATGGACTAGTTAATTAAAGCTCCATAGGGTCTTCTCGTCTTATTTGTGAATTCCCGCCTCTTCACGGGAAGGTCAATTTCACTGATTGGAAGTAAGAGACAGTAAAACCCTCGTGTGGCCATTCATACAAGTCCTTATTTAAAGAACAAATGATTATGCTACCTTTGCACGGTCAGAATACCGCGGCCGTTTAACGGATGTCACTGGGCAGGCAGTGCCTCCAATAATTGTTATGCTGGAGGTGATGTTTTTGGTAAACAGGCGGGGTTTGTGTTTGCCGAGTTCCTTTTACTTCTTTTAATCTTTCCCTTGGATGCACTCCTGTGTTGGGTTAACAGTTGGGTTAATAAGTGTTTTAGTTGAAGAATATATTTATTTTGCTGTTAATTATCAGTGGGGTATCCGTTCTGATGTAAGCTTGTGCAGGGAGAAGTTAATTCTTGTTACTCATATTAACAGTATTTCTTCCACTTAATAGTGGAATAGTCCAGTATTAGGCTAGGAGTTCGCGGGTAATTGTTTGGATTATGGGTGGGGAGTCGTTGAGCTTGAACGCTTTCTTAATTGGTGGCTGCTTTTAGGCCAACTATGGGGGTTTGGGGGCTTACTCTCTAGTAAAGGTTGTATCCTGTCTCTAAAGGGCTGTACCCTTTTAGATTATAATTTAAGTCTGCATTTTAGTTGTGAGTCTTTTAGGCAGGCTTAAAGTTGAACTAAAATTCGATTCTGGACAACCAGCTATCACCAGGCTCGATAGGCTTTTCACCGCTACCTAAAAGTCTTCTCACTATTTTGCGACATAGACGAGTTTGCTCTTCAGCTGCTTTTGGGTAGCTCGTCTGGTTTCGGGTTGGTTGGCTAAAGTTCTCTTTGTCAAGTTATTCTAGTTAAATCATGATGCAAAAGGTACAAGGGGTAAGCTTTGCTGTTGTTTACTTTTAATGGATCTTTCATCTTTCCCTTGCGGTACTTTCTCTATAGCGCCAGCTAGAATTTCTATCTCCTATACTTTTATCAGAGTGAATGTTTTAATTTATTTAAGAGTAATAATTATGTTTTGTGGTGTGTGGGCTAGCATTTGTTCAAAGTGACTATTATTATATGGTATCTTCTGGGTGTAGGCCAGGTGCTTTATATAAGCTACACTTTGATCATCCAAGCGCACTTTCCAGTACGCTTACCTTGTTACGACTTATCTCCTCTTGTATGTATATACACTTATCAATGAGGTTAGTTGGTTGTGTTTTGGTACTTGAGGAGGGTGACGGGCGGTGTGTGCGTGCTTCATGGCCTTATTCAATTAAGCTCTCTATTCTTAATTTACTACTAAATCCTCCTTCCGTTTTCGGTTTCACGAAAAATTTCGTTGTGTTCTATGTTAGAAAATGTAGCCCATTTCTTTCCAACCCATGGGCTACACCTTGACCTAACGTTTTTATGTTGAATGATTTGGCTTACTGTGGCTCCTTTTTAGGGTTTGCTGAAGATGGCGGTATATAGGCTGTATTAGCGAGGGTTGGTGAGGTTTATCGGGGTTTATCGATTACAGAACAGGCTCCTCTAGAGGGATATAAAGCACCGCCAAGTCCTTTGAGTTTCAAGCTGTTGCTAGTAGTGCTCTGGCGGGTAGTATTGTTTAAATAACTACTTAGGTTTAGGGCAGGGCATAGTGGGGTATCTAATCCCAGTTTGGGTCCCAGCTATCGTGTGTCGAAGTGTCTAAGGTCACCTTCGTGGTTTATTTTTGTCTGAGCTAAAGCTTTCTACGGCATAGCTTAGATTTAACTTTATGGGGGGGGGGGGTCTTCTGAACACGCTTTACGCCGTGTGTCTATTAACTTGGGTTAATCGTATGGCCGCGGTGGCTGGCACGAAATTTACCAACCCTGGGTTAGTATAGCTTAGTCAAACTTTCGTTTATGGCTTAATTTTTATCACTGCTGTATCCCGTGGGGGTGTGGCTAGGCAAGGTGTCGTGAGCTACTGCGGTAGTGTGCTTGATACCCGCTCCTTCTTATCGGTTGGTGATTTGAAGGGCATCTTCACTGGAGTGCGGATACTTGCATGTGTAATCCTACTAAGAGTCAATAGAAAGGCTAGGACCAAACCTTTGTGTTTATGGGATATTAAATATCCATCTAGGCATTTTCAGTGCCTTGCTTTGGTTTAAGCTACATTAAC